AGTATTGGAATAGAGAAATGCATGTTAAATGCACCTATAATGGCGTTCAATTATCAGAAACAGAATTTCCGCAAAACTGGTTAACGGACGGTATTCAGATAAAGATTCTATTTCCTTTTTGCCTAAAACCTTGGCACAGATCTAAGCTACGATTCCCTGATAAAGATCCAATAAAAAAGAAAGGGCAAAAAAATGATTTTTGTTTTTTAACAGTTTGGGGCATGGAAACTGAACTTCCTTTCGGTTCTCCCCGAAACCGACGTTCGTTTTTTGAACCCATTTTTAAAGAACTCAAAAAAAAAATTAGAAAATTGAAAACGAAGCGTTTTCTAGTTATAAGAGTTTTAAAAGAAAGAACAAAAATTTTTCTAAAGGTGTCAAAAGAAACACAAAAATGGGTCATCAAAAGCATTCTATTTCTAAAAGGAATAATAAAAGAGCTTTCAAAAAGAAATCCAATTCTATTACTTGGATTGAAAGAAATATATGAATTGAGTGAAACTAAAAAAGAAAAGGATTCGATAATCAGGAATAGTAATCGGATGATTCACGAATCGTCCATTCAAATTCGAGCTATGAATTTGACAAATTATTCACTGACAGAAAAAAAAATGAGAGATCTGACTGATAAAACAATCACAATAAACAATAAAATAAAAAAAATTTCAAAAGACAAGAAAAAAAGATTTCTAATCCCAGAAAAAGAAAAAAAGATTAGTTCTAACAAAACCAGTTATCATGCTAAACTAGTAGAATCTCCAAAAAATAAAAATATTTGGCAGATATTAAAAAGAAGAAATGCTCGATTAATCCGCAAATCATATCATTTTTTCAAATTTTTAATTGAAAGGATATACCTAAATATTCTTTTCTCTATGATGAATAGTCCTAGAATCCATGCACAACATTTTTTTGAATCAACCAAAAAAAATGTTGATAAATACATTTACAATAATGAAACAAATCAAGAAAGAATTAATAAAACAAACAAAAATACAATTCACTTTATTTCGACTATCAAAAATCCACTTTCTATTTCTAATAGTAGTAATAATAATTCACAGACTTTTTGTGACTTATACTCCTTGTCACAAGCATATGTCTTTTACAAATTATCACAAACTCAAGTTATTAACTTATATAAGTTAAGATCCGTCCTTAAATATTACGGAACATCTCTTTGTCTTAAGAACGAAATAAAGGATGATTTTGGAGAACAAGGAATTTTTCGTTCCAAATTAAGATATAGGAACCTTCAGACTTCTGAAATGAATCAATGGAAACCCTGGTTAAAGGGGCATTATCAATATGATTTATCTCAGATTAGATGGTCCAGATTAGTACCACAAAAATGGCGAAATAGAGTCAGTTGTATAGCTCAAAATAAAAATAAAGATTTAAAGAAATGGGATTCATATGAAAAAAACCGATTAATTCATTACGAAAAACAAAATGATTTTGAAACAGACTCATTACTAAATCAAAAATCCAATTTTAAAAAACACTATAGATATAATCGTTTATCATATAAATTTATTAATTATGAAGACAAGAGGGGCTCATATACATATAGTTATGGATTGCCATTACAATTAAATAACAAACAAAAGATTTTATATAATTACAACATAAACATACATAAACAAAAAATTTTTGATATGCTGAGAGGTATTCCTATCAATAATTATTTAGGAGAAGATGATATTATGGATATGGAGAAAATTCCGGATAGAAAATATATTGAGTCTTGGATCACTACCGATACCAACAGTAATAAAAAGATTAAGACTGGGACTCAAAATTATCAAATAATTGAGAAAATCGATAAAAAAGGTCTTTTTTCTCTCACAATTCATCAAGACCAAGAAATCAACCCATCCAATCAAAAAAGACTCTTTTTTGATTGGATGGGAATGAATGAAGAAATACTAAATCGTTCCATATCGAATCTGGAACTTTGGTTCTTCCCAGAATTTGTACGACTTTATAGTGCATATAAGATTATACCGTGGATTATACCAATAAAATTCTTTCTTTTCAATTTTCATGAAAAGGTTGATAAAAACATCACTGGAAAGCAAAAAGGGGATCTTTCTATATCATCGAATGAAAAAAAATCTCTTGAATTAGAGAATCAAAATAAAGAAGAAAACGAACTCGAAGGCCAAAGGAATCTTGGATCAGATTCACAAAACCAAGGGAATCTTAGAGCAGTTCTCTCAAACCAAGAAAAAAATGTTGACGATGATTATGCAGGATCAGACATGAAAAAACATAGAAAGAAAAAGAAATACAAGAGCAACACAGAAGCAGAGCTTGATTTCTTTCTAAAAAGGTATTTGTGTTTTCAATTGAGATGGAATGATTCTTTAGATCAAAGAATGATCAATAATATCAAAATATATTGTCTCCTTCTTAGCCTGATAAATCCAAGAGAAATTGCTATATCCTCTATTCAAAGGGGAGAAATGAGTCTGGATATTCTGATGATTCAGAAAGATTTCACTCTTACAGAATTGATGAAAAGGGGAATCTTGATTATCGAACCCCTTCGTCTGTCTGTAAAAAATGATGGACAATTTATTATGTACCAAACCGTAGGTATTTCATTACTTCATAAGAGTAAACATAAAATGAATCAAAGATACCGAGAAAGGGGCTATGTTGATAAAAAGAATTTTAATGAATCCGTTGCAACACGTCAAAGAATGACTGGAACTAGAGACAAAAATCATTATGATTTGCTTGTTACTGAAAATGTTTTGCCCCTTAGACGTCTTAGAGAATTGAGAACTCTAATTTTGATCAATTCGAGGAATAGAAATGGTATGCATAGAAATCCAGTATTTTGCAATAACATAAAAAACTGCGGTCAAGTTTTGGATAAAAGCAAACATCTTAATATAGATAAAAATAAACTAATGAAATTCAAGTTCTTTTTTTGGCCCAATTATCGATTAGAAGATTTAGCTTGTATGAATCGCTATTGGTTTAATAGCAATAATGGGGGTCGCTTTAGTATGATAAGGATACATATGTATCCACGATTGAAAATGTGTTAATAGTACATTTTTCTTATCTATATACTGTTACTGGACCATATCCGGTATATGAAAGTAAACAGATGCACATTGTCTTACATTCCATTCTGATACATGATACTACGTATCAATTAGATCTATAAAAAAATCAATCGAATCCTTTTTGTTTTAATTTTAGATCTAAATTTTTTCTCTTTTGTGAGTGTAGAAATATACTATTCTTTTTGTATCCCTATGCGAATCCAATTTTGAAAATTGGATTGATTCATTTTTTTTTTGGTAAAATAAAATCATGATAACGAAATCAAGATTATCGTGCATAAAAAATGAAAATGACTAGCGTTATTATTATTATATTATTATTGATCGGGAAAATTCATATCTTTAAAAAAGAAGAAAAAAGGGGGGGGGGACATTTTATGATAAAAAATTCATTCATCTCAGTTATTTTGCAAGAAAAAAAAGAAGAAAAGAGGGGGTCCATTGAATCTCAAATATTCAGTTTCACCAATAAGATACGAAGACTTACTTCACATTTGGAATTCCACAGAAAAGACTATTCATCTCAGAGAGGCCTAAAGAAAATTCTGGGAAAACGTCAACGGTTGCTGTCTTATTTGTCAAATAAAAATAGAATACGTTATAAAGAATTAATTAGTCAGTTGGATATTCGGGAGTCAAAAAATCGTTAATTTGAAAAGTTATTTTAAATTATTTGATTTATTTTATTAGATCTTTCATTTTGATGAACTTCTTGTCGTTTTCAACAATTCATGGAAGAATGAATCGAGGAAAAACCTATGAATGCACGAGCTACAGGAAAAGACCTCATGATAGTCAATATGGGACCTCACCACCCATCAATGCATGGTGTTCTTCGACTCATCGTTACTCTAGACGGAGAAGATGTTATTGACTGTGAACCAATATTGGGTTATTTACACAGAGGGATGGAAAAAATTGCGGAACACCGAACAATTATACAATATCTCCCTTATGTAACACGTTGGGATTATTTAGCTACTATGTTCACAGAAGCAATAACTGTAAATGGGCCGGAACAGTTGGGAAATATTCAAGTACCTAAAAGAGCTAGCTATATCAGAGTAATTATGTTGGAGTTGAGCCGTATAGCTTCTCATCTGTTATGGCTTGGTCCTTTTATGGCAGATATTGGTGCACAAACTCCCTTCTTCTATATTTTCAGAGAAAGAGAATTAGTATATGATCTATTCGAAGCTGCCACTGGTATGAGAATGATGCATAATTATTTTCGTATCGGAGGAGTAGCGGCTGATCTACCTCATGGCTGGATAGATAAATCTTTGGATTTCTGCGATTATTTTTTAACAGGGGTTCGTGAATATCAAAAACTTATTACGCGAAATCCTATTTTTTTAGAACGAGTTGAGGGAGTAGGCATTATTGGTGCAGAGGAAGCAATAAATTGGGGTTTATCAGGACCAATGCTACGAGCTTCCGGAATCCAATGGGATCTTCGTAAAGTTGATCATTATGAGTGTTATGACGAATTTGATTGGCAAGTCAAATGGCAAAAAGAAGGAGATTCATTAGCTCGTTATTTAGTCCGAATCAGTGAAATGACGGAATCCATAAAAATTATTCAACAGGCTCTGGAAGGAATTCCAGGAGGGCCCTATGAGAATTTAGAAGTCCGATGCTTTGATAGAGAAAGGGACCCCGAATGGAATGATTTTGAATATCGATTCATTAGTAAAAAACCTTCTCCGACTTTTGAATTGCCGAAACAAGAACTTTATGTGAGAGTCGAAGCCCCTAAAGGAGAATTGGGAATTTTTCTGATAGGAGATCAGAGTGGTTTTCCTTGGAGATGGAAAATTCGCCCGCCGGGTTTTATCAATTTGCAAATTCTTCCTCAGTTAGTTAAAAGAATGAAATTGGCTGATATTATGACGATACTAGGTAGCATAGATATCATTATGGGAGAAGTTGATCGTTGAAATGATAATTGATACAACCGAAGTACAAGATATCAATTCTTTTTCCAGATTGGAATCCTTAAAAGAGGTTTATGGGATCATATGGATGCTTATCCCTATTTTTTTTCCTGTATTGGGAATCACAATAAGTGTACTAGTAATTGTATGGTTAGAAAGAGAAATATCTGCAGGGATACAACAACGTATTGGGCCTGAATACGCCGGTCCTTTGGGAATTCTTCAAGCTCTAGCAGATGGGACAAAACTACTTTTCAAAGAGAATCTTCTTCCATCTAGAGGGGATACTCGTTTATTCCGTATCGGACCATCCATAGCAGTCGTATCAATTCTACTAAGTTATTCAGTAATTCCTTTTAGTTATCACCTTGTTTTAGCGGATCTCAATATCGGTGTTTTTTTATGGATTGCCATTTCAAGCATTGCTCCTATTGGACTTCTTATGTCAGGATATGGATCAAATAATAAATATTCCTTTTTAGGTGGTCTACGAGCTGCTGCTCAATCGATTAGTTATGAAATACCATTAACTCTATGTGTGTTATCAATATCTCTACGTGCGATTCGCTGAAACATAAACTTTTCTTTTCACTATTTCTTTCTTTCGCTCTAGTAAGGAACTAGTAAAGAAGTTGAATGAATTAAATAGATGTCTTTATTTTTTTTATTTATCCTTCGGGTTCATGAACTAAATCGGATAGTTATATATGAGTGAAAGAAAACAGCTTATAAATTCGCAGTAAAAAGATTGAGTCTCATTTCCTATGTGCAAGAGTTAAGCGGGAAGAAACATAAACAGAAGAGGCCCTTTACCCCAAGATTAGTTGATTAGTCATCCCGGCTTGAAGCGGGTTTAAAAGATCAACCGTATGGAGGTTTCACTATCATTTGTATGTATTACCATACATGTATTACCACACGGGAGATTTAGCAAAAATGAGTGGATGGTTAGAAACACAAAAATACACAAAGGATTCGTAACGTAATAGAGATTATGGAAATTATCCAATAAATTGTCCAAAAAGGATATTTTTCCATAACATAAAAAGAATACTAATTGGGGCTTTAAATTGGTAGAAATGATCAGGCAGTACTTCCCACGATTCCGATCCAGAGTATGCTCCTATCCACCGATGAAAGAAATAACTACCAAGAACGAAAAAATCCTTTATTTTTTTAAGACGCCCCTTTTTTTTTTCAGAAGGACGAATAGGAACGAAAAAAAATAGAAAGAATTACAATTACAATTACAATAGGAAAAAAAGAGATCTTTTTTCTTCTTGATTTCCTATATTGATTTCATATATCCATATTCTATTCATAGATTTCCTAGAAAAAATTGTTCATGATTCCTAAATGAATGTAATGTCTAATCTAATTCTTTTTCGTAATTGAAAAATGATAAGTTGAAATATCTATTTATTTTCTACAAGGAGTATTTTATTGAAAGATTAAGTTATTACTTAACAAAAAAAATGTGAAAATTATTAAAGGATGAGATCAATTCAGAAGTACTTTTATTTATTATTATAGCAGACAGAATTCCATTGGTCTAATTCGGATTCGGGACCTTCCGATAGATTTTGACTCTATCTATCATACAAACATATATCTATCCTAGAAACATATAAAGAAAAATAATACTGACCCGGTCCTTAGATTTATTTGTGGCCCTCGAGGAGCCGTATGAGGTGAAAAGCTCATGTACGGTTTTGTAATAGCGATGGGAACAGTCATGTTATCACCGACTATGATTATCTAACAGTTCAAGTACAGTTGATATAGTTGAGGCGCAGTCAAAATATGGTTTTTGGGGGTGGAATTTGTGGCGTCAACCTATAGGATTTCTCATTTTTATAATTTCTTCCCTAGCGGAATGTGAAAGATTACCTTTTGATTTACCAGAAGCAGAGGAAGAATTAGTAGCAGGTTATCAAACCGAATATTCAGGTATCAAATTTGGTTTATTTTACGTTGCTTCCTATCTAAATCTATTAGTTTCTTCATTATTTGTAACAGTTCTTTACTTGGGCGGTTGGAATATCTCTATTCCGCACATATTGGTTACTGAGCTATTTAAAATAAATAACGCGAGTGGAATCTTTGGAACGACAATTGGTATCTTTATTACATTAACTAAAACTTATTTGTTCTTGTTCATTTCGATCGCAACAAGATGGACTTTACCTAGGATAAGAATGGACCAACTATTAAATCTTGGATGGAAATTTCTTTTACCTATATCTCTTGGTAATCTATTATTAACAACTTCTTCCCAACTCCTTTCACTGTAAAAAAAAAAGTAATACAATATTCTATATTCACGACTTGTCTCAAACAAGAGAAGGAAACAAAAAAAAATTATTCATAGATATTCACGATATGTTCCCTATGGTAACTGGGTTCATGAATTATGGTCAACAAACAGTACGGGCTGCAAGGTACATTGGTCAAAGTTTCATGATTACCTTATCTCATGCAAATCGTCTACCTGTAACTATTCAATATCCTTATGAAAAATTAATTACATCCGAGCGTTTTCGTGGTCGAATCCATTTTGAATTTGATAAATGCATTGCTTGTGAAGTATGCGTTCGTGTATGTCCTATCGATTTGCCCGTTGTTGATTGGAAATTGGAAACGAATATTCGAAAGAAACGATTGCTTAATTACAGTATTGATTTCGGAATCTGTATATTTTGTGGTAACTGCGTTGAGTATTGTCCAACAAATTGTTTATCAATGACTGAAGAATATGAACTTTCTACTTACAACCGTCACGAATTAAATTATAATCAAATTGCTTTGGGGCGTTTACCAATATCAGTAATTGATGATTATACAATTAAAACAATTTTGAATTCGCCAAAAATAGATAAAAACCTCGTGATTAAAGAGGGATTTCAAATTACTAATTACTAGGGTTCGGTTTTGATCGAAAGGAATGAGGCCTTTTCTTTTTGCTTGGGCAATAACTCAAAATCCCAGCTATTGATTGGTTGGTGAGAATCAAGACTTAATTTGGATTGAAAATCTATCAATATATCCGTAATTATTTCAAAATAGATAGTTTCAAACTACTTTTTTATTTTAGATAAAAAAAAAAGAAAGAGATTAGTCCAAGAATTGTATCTACATCAATTCCATTAGATTAGAATTTAATTCAATTAAGATTAGGATTTAAGTCAATTAGTAACGTATCATTAAAAACAAATTTTCCCGGTCGGGTCAATAAGTTCATGAAAAACATTTCGATGTATTTATCTTTTTTTTTCATATAATGGATTTGCCTGGAACAATACATGATTTTCTTTTAGTCTTTCTGGGATCAGGTCTTATATTAGGGGGTCTAGGAGTGGTATTACGTACCAACCCAATCTATTCTGCCTTTTCATTGGGATTGGTTCTTGTTTGTATATCCTTATTCTATATTCCATCAAACTCCCATTTTGTAGCTGCTGCACAGCTCCTTATTTACGTGGGGGCTATAAATATTTTAATCATATTTGCTGTGATGTTTATGAATGGTTCAGAATATTACAAGGATTTTAATCTTTGGACCGTTGGGATTGGGGATGGGGTTACTTCGCTGGTTTGTACAAGTATTTTTGTTTCACTAATTACTATTATTCTCGATACGTCATGGTATGGGATTATTTGGACTACAAGATCAAACCAGATTATAGAGCAAGATTTGATAAATAATAGTCAACAAATTGGAATTCATTTATCAACAGATTTTTTTCTTCCATTTGAACTTATTTCAATAATTCTTTTAGTTTCTTTGATAGGTGCAATTGCTATGGCCCGTCAGTAATAAATCTTTATAACCAGCACTAGTAATTCAAATGAAACTTTTTTCTGTGTTATCATATCCCTTTCCCTTCAAATATATTTGAAGACTAGTCATGTATAAAAAAAAATTCTTTTATTCGATCTATTACCAATCCTTTGTTCTGTACTTGTTATATTTTAGTCAATGGAATTCGTTGAATTATTGTTCATATTGAAATGAATCGAAATTGGTAAGGAGTTGGTCAATGATGCTCGAACATGCCCTTGTTTTGAGTGCCTATTTATTTTCTATCGGTATCTATGGATTGATCACGAGTCGAAATATGGTTAGGGCTCTTATGTGTCTTGAACTTATATTGAATGCGGTTAATATAAATTTTGTAACCTTTTCTGATTTTTTTGATAGTCGCCAATTAAAAGGAAATATTTTCTCCATTTTTGTTATAGCTATTGCGGCCGCTGAAGCAGCTATTGGACCGGCTATTGTTTCGTCAATTTATCGTAACAGAAAATCAACTCGTATCAATCAATCGACTTTGTTGAATAAATAGTATTAATCATAGAAATTAGAATATGCATCAATTCGAATTAGCATCTATGATACGTAAGCTAGATCCTATTTGTGAAAACGTAAGAAATCAAAGTATCTTGGTCCTCTTTTATGAATCGTTCCAGAAGTGGATTGATTAGAAAAATTCTGGTAAATCATTGATTCATCTGGTGTCTAAATATATTATTCATTTACAAGTTTACTAGATCGAAATTTATGACGTTCAAAAATTGCTAGATCCAATGTCACATTCAGTAAAGATTTATGATACATGTATAGGTTGTACTCAATGTGTCCGAGCATGCCCCACGGATGTATTAGAAATGATACCTTGGGACGGATGTAAAGCTAAGCAAATTGCTTCTGCTCCAAGAACGGAGGACTGCGTTGGTTGTAAGAGATGTGAATCCGCCTGTCCAACGGATTTTTTGAGTGTTCGAGTTTATTTATGGCATGAAACAACTCGAAGCATGGGTCTAGCTTATTGATACGTTACAGAAACCCCACTTGAAGACTGCTTTTTTTTTTACCGACAAAAACCCGTACTCGAAAATGGAATATATTCCATTTTCGAGTACGGGTTTTTCTGGTCCAAGTGTATTTTGTCTTTACCACGAATTATTTTCCTTGGTTAACAATAATTGTCATTTTTCCGATATCCGCGGGTTCTTTAATTTTCTTTCTCCCTAATAGAGGAAATAAAGTTACTAAATGGTATACTTTATGTATATGTGTCTTAGAACTCCTTCTAACAGCCTATGCATTCTGTTATCATTTCCAATTGGACGATCCATTAATCCAACTCGCGGAGGATTATAAATGGATCAACTTTTTTGATTTTTACTGGAGATTGGGAATAGATGGACTTTCTATAGGACCCATTTTACTGACAGGATTTATCACCACTTTAGCTACTTTAGCGGCTTGGCCAGTTACTCGGGATTCCCGATTATTCCATTTTCTGATGTTAGCAATGTACAGTGGTCAAATAGGATCATTTTCTTCTAGAGACCTTTTGCTTTTTTTCATCATGTGGGAGTTAGAATTAATTCCCGTTTATCTACTTCTAGCCATGTGGGGGGGAAAGAAACGGCTGTATTCGGCTACAAAATTTATTTTGTACACTGCAGGAAGTTCGGTTTTTCTATTAATAGGGGTTCTGGGTATCGGTTTATATGGTTCCAATGAACCAACATTAAATTTTGAAACATTAGCCAATCAATCGTATCCCGTGGCACTAGAAATAATATTCTATATTGGATTTTTTATTGCTTTTGCTGTCAAATCACCGATTATACCCTTACATACCTGGTTACCAGACACCCATGGAGAAGCACATTACAGTACTTGTATGCTTCTAGCTGGAATCTTATTAAAAATGGGAGCGTATGGATTGGTTAGAATCAATATGGAATTATTGCCCCACGCTCATTCTATATTTTCTCCCTGGTTGATGATAATAGGCACAATTCAAATAATCTATGCAGCTTCAACGTCTCCTGGTCAACGTAATTTAAAAAAGAGAATAGCCTATTCTTCGGTATCTCATATGGGTTTCATAATTATAGGCATTGGCTCTATAACCGATACAGGCCTCAATGGATCCATTTTACAAATAATTTCTCATGGATTTATTGGCGCTCTGCTTTTTTTCTTGGCAGGAACAAGTTATGATAGAATACGTCTTGTTTATCTTGACGAAATGGGTGGAATGGCTATCCCAATTCCCAAAATATTCACGATGTTCAGTATCTTATCGATGGCTTCCCTTGCATTACCGGGCATGAGTGGTTTTTTTGCAGAATTGATAGTATTTTTTGGAATAATTACCAGTCAAAAATATCTTTTAATGCCAAAAATACTAATGATTTGTGTAATGGCACTTGGAATGATATTAACTCCTATTTATTCATTATCTATGCTACGCCAGATGTTTTATGGATACAAGCTATTTAATGCTCAAAACTATTCTTTTTTTGATTCTGGACCACGAGAGTTATTTGTTTCGATATCTATCTTTCTACCCGTAATAGGTATTGGTATTTATCCGGATTTCGTTCTTTCACTATCAGTTGACAAGATTGAAGCTATTCTATCTAATTATTTTTCGAGATAGTTTTCATCAATAAAACAAAAAAGCAAAAAAAAAGTACTAATTCTATGATTTAACTAAAATTTAAGTTAAAAAAAAAAATGAATTGGAATTGTAAACAGATGCGTTTGGCATTTGTGAGAACCCGTTGAATCAAGTAGTGTAGTGATTCAACGGATTCTCCACGGCTTACACGAAATTTATATATATATATATACGCTGCCCTATTTTCGTATTCGTCAGCCCCTTTCTTCAATTCAATTCTATGTTAATTTAATCTAAATAAACCATAACTATGTAGACCTATTCCTAATAGATTAACCCCAAAATAGCATATCCAAATGAGAAGAAAACCTATAGAAGCCACAATTGCGGAATTTACGCCGGCCAAATTTATATTTGTTCGAGTATGTAAATAAACCGCGAATATAGTCCAAGTAATAAATGCCCAAGTTTCCTTTGGGTCCCAATTCCAATATGATCCCCATGCCTCATTTGCCCATACCGATCCCGAAAGAATACCTATGGTTAAAAAGATAAATCCTAGGCTAATAATACGATAACTCAAATAATCTAATTGTTGAATCAATTGAGACCTGTAATAATTTCTAGAAAACATAAAAGAAGTATTTAGTAAAAGATTGCGTCTTTCATTCATATATTGGATCTTGCCAATGGAAAATGATTCATTTAAGAAATTTTTGCTTTTACCAAAAACCCTTAGGACTTTTCGAAATGTAATGACTAGAATAGCTACTGAAAATAATGATCCACATAAAAGAGCTGCATAACCCAATACCATCATACTTACGTGCATTATTAACCACTGGGATTGGAGGGCAGGCACTAATATTGCGGATTGATGTATTTCGGTTAAAAGACCCGAAGTAGCAAAGCCTTGGGTAAAAATAGCACTTGGCCCGGTTATTGCGCTTAAATGATTTTTATGTTTTTTAAAATACGGAACCATATGAATAACAGAGAAACTCCATGAAAGAAAGATTAATGATTCATATAAATCACTTAATGGGAAATGCCCTGAATAAATCCACCGAGTGACTAATAATCCTGTTATAGAGAAAAAGTTAGCTATCATGCCCTTTTCGGACGAATCATATAGTTCTACGATTTCATCGACTAATAAGGTTATCAAATGAATTGTAATTACAATTGAAACGACAGAAAAGGATATATGGGTTAATATATGCTCTAAAGTTGAAAATATCATAATTTTTATTTTGTTTTTTATTTTAAAGTGCGAAGGTTCCTCAATTCTATAGAATTGAAATCACGAATTGAATTAATTATAGGACTTTTTGTATCTCTTTTTGAAGATGCTATGCCGCCACTCGGACTCGAACCGAGATGCTCTAGCACTGCTTCCTAAGAGCAGCGTGTCTACCGATTTCACCATGGCGGCTTGTTCGAAATCATAATAACCTATTTTTATTCAATCGTCGAGATTGAAAGAGTGAATTCAATGCAATATTTTTTAGGAAAGATTAAAATGATGAATAAAAAAATATAAATTAAATAGGGGATTTGTTTTAGTTAATTTTACTTTAACAACGGGGGTTTTCTTTATGTTGAAACTGTTCTAACTAAATGGTTTTGACTTCAATCTAGGGGTTTATGTAAATATTTACATAGCGTTGTATAGATAACTTGTGTTAGTGTTAGGATACTTGTGTTAGTGTTAGGATACTTGTGTTAGTGTTAGGATTTAGTAAACCAATTAGGTATTGGGCCGGGCCTATCATATAACAAAAAAAATTTCGATTTCTATCGTAATCGTATCGTACTTCAAATTTTTTTTTTCTAAATTAGAATTAGAAAGATATGTGGTCGGTCTTCCCGTCGCAATATACAAAACTCATACATTGTATATAGAAAAAGAGGTTTTACCAATTGGGTTGAAAGTAAGGGATATATATATAGTGATTCAGAAAAATAATGATTCAGAAAGTTACAAAACAAATTTTAAGCTTAATCAACTAGTTTCTACGGCCCATTTATTTTGACTACAAATTCTCTAGTATGATAATATATAAAATAAAAAACTTTTATTATTTCTTATTGTGACAAGTGAGCCGATGGGGAAAATAAGGATCCCCATCCCGGAAATGATAAATAAAACATATTAAAAAACAAGTGAAACCTTGTATTTTGTCTTTATTTTTCAAAGAATAAATTTTTAGAATTCAGTATACAAAAGAATTATTATTCTACATACCATAAGAGCGAAACAAGTTCAATTTAATATCGATCAGTTCAAAACATTAGAGAATATAAATCCTTCCTTTATATTTTTTTTTTTTTTTCTATATTATTACTTTTTACTTTACTTTATATTATATATTCTAAATTTCCCTTATTCTATTCTATTATAACTATATAAATAAATAACTATATAAATAAATAGTTATATTATAACTAATATAAATTAGCCCATTTTTAGAGTTATGCCAATTCCGATTTTTCCAATTTATTATTTATTTTATTTGTCTTTGTCGCACAAAAAAGCTTTTTGAATTCCCAGTAGAAAGAGATTTGGCTAACGAAAAAGCTTTCAACGCTGCCCAATACCCCCTCCTTTTCCAAATATTTTTACGAATACGCTTTTTGGATATAGAAGTACGTTTTTTTGGAACTGCCATTCAAAAATGAAAAGGTTGTTCATTGATATAGTTGGATGTGAAAGACATCTATTGTTCAAAACGAATCGTTCTTTACTAGTTATTATTTATTCTATAAATAATACTACCTTTATAAATATATATTGTAAAATATATGTGAATGTAAAAATTGCATAAAATATTAATAGAATAAAAAAAAAAATTCTAGTTAAGTTTTTCATAGTTTGACTTTTTTATTAACCCCTTTCAAAAGAGATAAGAGCCGGTGAATCAGAAACAATTAATTAAAAAAAACTTTTTTTTTATGGAACATACATATCAATATTCATGGATCATACCTTTCGTTCCACTTCCAGTTCCTATGTTAATAGGGGTGGGACTTCTACTTTTTCCAACGGCAACAAAAAATCTTCGCCGTATGTGGGCTTTTCCTAGTATTTTATTATTAAGTATAGTTATGGTTTTTTCGCTTGATCTATCTATTCAGCAAATGAATATAAGTTATATCTATCAATATGTATGGTCTTGGACCATCAATAATGATTTTTCTTTAGAGTTCGGCCACTTGATCGACCCACTTACTTCTATTATGTCAATATTAATCACTACTGTTGGAATTATGGTTCTTATTTATAGTGACAATTATATGTCTCATGATCAAGGATATGTGAGATTTTTTGCTTATATGAGTTTTTTCAATACTTCAATGCTGGGATTAGTCACGAGTTCGAATTTGATACAAATTTATATTTTTTGGGAATTAGTTGGAATGTGTTCTTATCTATTAATAGGGTTTTGGTTCACAAGACCTATTGCGGCGAATGTTTGTCAAAAAGCCTTTGTAACTAATCGTGTAGGGGATTTTGGTTTATTATTAGGAATTTTAGGTCTTTATTGGATAACGGGT